TCATTCAGGAATGAACAATTTTACTTATCCAGTAAATTAAATATTAAATATAGGGTTAGGGTATACTAGTGAATACTAGGTAAAATAGTTATTTGATAAATATCAATACAATGAATTGTTTCAAGACCTACCATAATTGACATCATAACTAAATTCATTAGAGTGATACATGTATCCACTAATTTAACATAGATCCAAGATATTTCATTGAATCATTGATAAAGAGATTCGGAGTGGCCTTTGAAACAAATTTTTTAGTGAAAAGAATTCTATAGAATCGTGAAAGACGGAAAGATCCTTCGTATCGAGTCATACCATTCCATTATATTGACAATTTAAAAAAACTATTCATACTATGAGCATAGTATGATGGCGGTCGTGCAAGTATGCCCCCATCGTCTAGCGGTTCAGGACATCTCTCTTTCAAGGAGGCAGCGGGGATTCGACTTCCCCTGGGGGTAGGGTGCTACGAAAGGAAGTTGATCGTGGATTATCAATAAGCCTGGAATTGATTCTTCCTGGGTCGATGCCCGAGCGGTTAATGGGGACGGACTGTAAATTCGTTGGCAATATGTCTACGCTGGTTCAAATCCAGCTCGGCCCAATAATTCGCCGATCCACCCTGAAATGATATAACCCATTTGTTGCTATTTCAGAAATGTCCGATCCCCCAATACGGAAGAGAAAAATTTTCTGATATATCTATACCACTACTTATTGACGCTATTTTTACAACAAATTCCTTGCTAATGATCTAGATTCATATCAGGATCTCTAAGTATAAAGTCAAGTTTAAGGAAAAGAGTAAATAAAATAACTTTTTTCATTGAAAAAGTTATTATCCAATTGATTTGGCAATACGGAAAGGATTAGTAATAATCCAGGCTGCTCTCACTAAAGTTAATATACATATGGGTATCAATATATCACACTCGCGGCTCTGTTACAACACGCTAATTCTAATCTAAATTGAAAGGGTTACAATGAAATAATAAAATATGTATACTTTATTTTATTATGGTATTTACTTGGGATTGTAGTTCAATTGGTCAGAGCACCGCCCTGTCAAGGCGGAAGCTGCGGGTTCGAGCCCCGTCAGTCCCGACGAATCCAAATTCAATAAAAAAATATATAAATTCATCTCTCTATTTTTTGTGAAAAGAAGTACAAATAGCAGAATTTCATTCCCAACGGCGATCCCTCTTTTTTTTTTTTTTGTTTCACATTTATCATCAAACAAATGGGGTAATTTCCATTTCTTCTATTAGTACGGATTTGATGGGAGAGAGACCTATATGGATTAGTACAATTATTATTTTATTAGTACAATTATTTTATTAGCATCAGATTGAGGATTCCGCGGGATACCGTACTGGGTCTGGCTTTTTATTTTTTTTGATTACTCCCGATCTGTGGAATAGAGTTAGAGTACTGTATGTTTCCCGGGAGTACATAAATGGAATTTGTACAATATAAAATAAATTTAACATAGTTACTGCGATAGATTTAATCTTAAAAGTATATCCTTTTCTGGCCCTATTTTGTGTAACCTCAATTTCTAATTTCACTAATTTGAAATAGTCTATCTCATTCAAATTTCACATTGAGCTTTTGATATATGCGTCCCGTTACTAATTCAAGTAAAGAGGATTTAAAAAATAAAGATCAAACAAGGATCACTTTTTTATTAACGAGGTAATGAAATTTTTTTTTTATAAGGGTTTTTTCCTTGAAAGAACAAACCTTTTAACTTTATATATAAATAGTTAATTTAATGGAATATTAGATTTTTTATACCAGAACTTGTACTCGTCTTTATGATACTTCTTTTGTTTTCCAAGAAGATTAGATCATTAAAAAAAGGAGTTTAGAACTTAACTCCTTCCTTTTTTTCATTTAGCTTCGAGGGTTGGGTGGGGTTTGTTTAGAACCAATGGTAAGTGGAAAGGTGGTTCGATGATACTTCATCAGATGATTGTACAAAGAGGGTGGTAGATTATAGAAAAGAAATAATGTAAAAGAATTATAAATAAATAAAAAAAAAAATAAAGGAATTATTGAGTGGATCAGGAATCAAATTTTGAGTTCGGTATGGATAAAAGATCTTCCTATGTTATACTATTTAATTCTTGACCATGGATCGATTTGATAGCTCAGATATTGTTATTCATGATATTGATCCGATTCGATATCATCGGGATGTAATTCATCCCATTGAATTTACAGGCGAACGATTTATTATCTCTATGGGATTAACTCCCGAGTTATTGCGAATTAAAGAAAAATTAAACAATGAGATTATGGAAGTAAATATTCTCGCATTTATTGCTACTGCACTGTTTATTCTAGTTCCTACCGCTTTTTTACTTATAATATACGTAAAAACAGTCAGCCAAGGCGATTAATTTAAATTAAACTTGACTTTTTAGTTCTTAGCAATAATTGATAGAGAAGAAAAGGATTAAAATTTCGCGCCTTAAACGAAATGGGCAGACTAGAA